CTTGTCCCTGAACTGCATTCTTAGATAAAAAATAATTTTCAATAACTTCTTGATCCCCCATTCCCAGATTTTTCGTTTGTTAATTTCCTAGCTTAATGTGAAATAGCGATAGGGATATCTCATCTTAACAATGAGAGCGTAAGAAATGGAATTTCACCCCCTTTCTTTTTCTTTTCTGACGGACTAATTACTCCCCGAAAGAATCCTAGTTTTCTTTCGTATTATTGCAATTTTTGTCTTTATTAGAAATTAAATATTAATAAAGATTAATATAAATATAATTAATATAATATAGATTTCTATAAATAAAATGGAGAATCTAATGAATGATTCATGAATATGAATGACGAATCCAAAATTTATATGAAATCATGAAAAACTGAAGGATACTTCGGATCTAATCATACCAATTATATTGACAATTTCAAAAATTGTTCATATAATTGGTATGATAGCGGTTGAGCAAGTATGCCCCCATCGTCTAGTGGCTCAGGACATCTCTCTTTCAAGGAGGCAACGGGGATTCGACTTCCCCTGGGGGTAGGGTACTACGAAAAGAAGTTGGTCAGGGATTACCAATACGCCTAAAATTGATTCTTCCTGGGTCGATGCCCGAGCGGTTAATGGGGACGGACTGTAAATTCGTTGGCAATATGTCTACGCTGGTTCAAATCCAGCTCGGCCCAACAATTCACCAATCTACCATGAGATGGTAGAACCCCCTTCTTCTTCAGAAATACCTTATACGGGGGAATAAAAAAGAATCAAATTTTCTGCTAGATCCCTTATTTCCCCGGGATTGTAGTTCAATTGGTCAGAGCACCGCCCTGTCAAGGCGGAAGCTGCGGGTTCGAGCCCCGTCAGTCCCGACGAATCCAATAAGTCCACCAATCTGCCTCTCATCTTTCTGTGAAAGAGGGGACATGGGGCAGCATTTCATTCCCAAGGGGATTCTTTTTTTTTCGTTTCGCATTTCTAATCAAATAAATAGCAATGGTCATTACTTCAACGAGGACTGATTGATAGGAGAAAGACGTATGTAGATTAGTACAATTTTTGTATTATTATAGTAAGTATTACAAGAGATACTGAGTCCTCTTTTTGGATTGATCCCCATTCATGTAATGGAACAAGGTCCGATATCTTTCTCGGGCGCATATCCACAGATGGAATTCGTTTCTTGTATAATACAAAATGAATTTAACAAAATCTCCCCTTCTGGCTCTGTTTTTGTTTATGGAACCTCAATTACTAAATGTGAAGTTTAAAAAAATTTTTTATTAAAATTGGACACTGAGCTTTTGATATATGTGTCCCAGGACTAATAACCGAGGTTAAAAGAAAGATAAAGATTAATCAAGGAACCCCTTCCCCCTTTTCGCAAGGGAATGAATCATTTTTCCTTACTATTTTTTTCTATTTTTTTCAGGGTCCTGTCGAAGAAAGAACAAACCCGAAACTAAAATGAAAATAACTAAAATAGTGAATTTGATGGAATATTCCCTCTTTTTTCCCGAGACTCGGCTTTATCACACTTCTTTGTCTTCCAAATAAAATTAGATCATTAAAAAAAACGGCGTTTAGAGCTTATCTTTTTCCGCTTTGCTTGTCTTATTTGTTGGGGGTTTGTAACTAATGGAAAGGGGTGGGTGGTGAGATGATACTTCATTTGATGATTGTACAAGGGAGACGTAAGATAGGTTATAGAAAATAAACAACAGAAAAGAATCCTATATAATGATAAAAAAGGAATTTTTGATTGGGCGGGGAATCCTATTTTGGATTCGGTATGGATATCTCCCTATGGTATACTTTTCAATTTTCGACAACGAATTGATTTGATAGCTTAGATATTGTTATTCATGATATTGATCCGATTGAATATGGTCGAGAGGTAATTCATTCATTGAATTTACAGGCGCAAGATTGATTATCTCTAGGGGATTAAATCCCGAGTTATTGTGAAGTAAAAAAAACGATGAGATTATGGAAGTAAATATTCTTGCATTTATTGCTACTGCACTGTTCATTTTAGTTCCTACTGCCTTTCTACTTATCATTTACGTAAAAACAGTCAGTCAAAATAATTAATTTGAATGAAACTTGATCTTATCAATGGTTGAAAAAATCAAATGAAAGGGATTCCAATTTTGCGTCTTAAATGAATAAATGAAATGGACGGGCTATAATCGGCAGTATTCTACGAGATCCGATAGTATGGTAAGAAAGATTCATCGAGTTCTTTCTTACCGTACTGTACTATTAGTGTTATTGTAGTGTATAGAGTTGTACTTTATAATAAAGCTAGAGGCTTAATATAGATCAATCTACCATATTATCTTCATATATGTAGATATATGTAGTGTCGATATTAATTTTATATATAGACTTGACATAGGGCCCAATTCTATTTCTTTGATACATCTATTTGTTCCGATCAATCTCAAAGAATCGTTTTACTCTTATAGAATACATTCCTCCACTAGAATCCAATGAAATTTTAAAATGAAGAGATCTTTATTTTAAATAGTTCAAAATGCGTTGCAGAACGATTTATAAAACAATTGATACAGTTTGATTCCTCAACTCAATTAGTAGTGCTTCTAGAGACCACTTCTTCCCCATACTACGAGTGAAAGGGAAAATGTAAAGACTACCATTAAAGCAGCCCAAGCGAGACTTACTATATCCATGTGAATTATGTCCCCTATCTATATGATAGAATTATTCCATTATTGCTCACTAATAATAGTGGAATCAATAGTGCAGAGTCAAAAAGGGATTCTGACCGAAGACTGTTGATGAACCAATTCACTAAATCCACTTCTAAAAAATTCCTCGATGATTTCTAATCGGGAAAGACTAAACACAAGTAAAATACGCAATGACACCGCAAGGGAATGTTACTAATGGAACATGTAAGAATACTAAGGCCCATTCTTTTTTTGTTGACCTTTATAGGTAAAAAGCATAAATAGATAGATCGCTATCTATGTGAAATAGTCGGGAGACAGTATATTATATTCTTGGCGGGGGGTTGGCCCCCAAAAATTATTTCTTTTTGCACTTTTTCTATAAATTCTATAAAAAAAGTAAATTATCTATCCACTCTAATATTGATTGAATGTCCGAACACTCAGAGATTCTCGCGAGTCTGTATATGTATATACAGTATCTAAAGGATCTTCCGCCCTTGTCCACAATTATTAATTTAATTCGATTCGCTGTCCTACCCGCCGGCTATCCAATGGAATTTAAGACCCAATCATTAGTATTAGTAGTAGAAGGGATCGGGAAGTCTTGATAGCCCTTCGACCATTATAATCTTTCCTTAAATCCTCGATACAACGATTTACAATCTTTTAGAAAAACCCCCCAACAGGTGTTTAAAATCAACCAAGTAGCAACAGTCCCTTTCTTCTGCTTCTGCTGGGGAATAGTTCGGCGAGTTATATCAGCAGAACCGAATAAGAGATTTCGATTCTTTTGTTGATCAGGCGACACCCAGATTTGAACTGGGGAAAAGGGATTTGCAGTCCCCCGCCTTACCGCTCGGCCATGCCGCCAAAACGAGACATAAACCTAAGAGGTGAAAATTTTTCCTTTTTAGGGTGGATTACTAAACTTCTTGGTTTATTGTACTTGCACCTCGAATCCGATAATACCTTTTCTAAAATAAAAGAAATCCCTTTCCCCCTTTTAATTATATTTGATCCACCCCTTCGATTGATTATATAGTATCTCAAAACACACAATGCCTAAAAACTTCCCCTCGCTTTTCTATTGAAAAAACAAATGTGGATTTTATGTTACAAAAGCTAAAATTTATGACAAATTTGAACCATTAACTAACCAGTGACTCCTGCCTGCGAATTCATGAATGATTCTTGTATTTGAATTTCGAATTGTGTTTGCCTAATAACATAAGAAAATACAAATTGATATATAACTAATCAGTATTGATTCTTTTAAATAAAAAATCCTTCTCAATTTCAATTATAACAACAATTATTAGTATATGTAAACCCCAGAACGGAAATTGTTACACAGATAGTCAATTGGCTATCTTATTTATATATGTTACCTATAGGGAATTATCAGTAAATTATCACACTTCAAATTTTCATTGAATAAAAAATAGGTAAAAATGTCTCTCTTCTCTACAAATAATTTTTTGAACAATGGAATCCATAATAACAAAATATTAAAGATTTTAAAATATTTAAGGTTAAGTGCTAAAAAACCGACTCTATATTGTTTCTGATTTTGATTTATTTATCTCAGAGAAAAGATCAAATACTGAATCCATTTGGTTTTCTGGTATTCAAGCAGATTGGAATATGTAATTAGTAGAAATTGAATCCGTTTTGTTTTGATATTCTATACAAAATCCTATAACGTAGTAAGCCTGTTCTGTTTCTGAGAATTGTTTATCAATTCCTTTTCATTTATATCTGTTGCAAATTCTAGTTTGAGTAGAAAATTCTCTTTATTCCTCCGTTCATACGTATTTAATATCTGAATCTATGAACAGTAAGAACTAGCATTCTTATTGAGACTAGAACTCATAGGGAATAAAATAGATTTATATATTCATAATTTTACTATATTATATTCATAATCTTACTATATTATATTATATTCATAATCTTACTATATTATATTATATTCATAATCTTACTATATTATATTATATTCATATCTTACTATATTATATTCATAATCTTACTATATTATATTATATTCATATCTTACTATATTATATTATATTCATATCTTACTATATTATATTATATTCATATCTTACTATATTATATTATATTCATAATCTTACTATATTATATTATATTCATATAGTAATCTATGAACAGTAAGAACTAGCATTCTTATTGAGACTAGAACTCATAGGGGAGAAAATAGATTTATGGATGACATCAAATATGCAATATTTACAGACAAAAGTATTCGGTTATTGGGGAAAAATCAATATACTTTTAATG